AACCAAAAAAACTTGTGCCAAAATAACAGATGCGAAGAAGAATAAAAGGCCTTGGACGCGTAATGGATCCTGAAGCACTATTTCTGCATCCCCCTGACCAAACCCTCCCACATTAGGATTGCTTGTTAATGGTTGATCAAGCTTGATCGATTCCCCTTCTGAAACAAGAAGTTCTGGCCCGGGAGGTATAATATCAATCACTTGGCGTCCATCCGATGCATCGACTATGGATATTTCATATCCCCCCTTTTCTTTACGTAGTATTTTTCTTACTATACCTGTTGACGTAGCATTATAGACCGTATTGTTACTCTTACTACCATCAGGATAGATCTGTCCCCTTCCTCGGTTTCCCCCTACATATATGGGATATTTTAAGAAATGAACGTCTTTCTTCGTAGCAGGATCGGGGGAAAGAATGGGAAAGACGATTTCACTATATTTCTGACCGGGAACAGGGCCTATCACAAGAATATTTTTTTTATCGGGACGATAACTCTGAAAAGAGAGATTTCCTATCTTTTCTTTCAACTCAGGAGAAATACGGTCGGGCGGCGCTAATTCGAATCCCTCGGGCAAAATAAGAACAGCACCCACATTTAACCCTCCCTTTTTCCCATTAGCAAGAACTTGTTTCAGTTGCATATCATAAGGAATTCGAAGAACTGCTTCAAATACAGTATCGGGAAGCACAGCTTGGGGAACTTCAATATCCACGGGCTTATTAGCTAAATGGCAATTTGCACATACAATTCGTCCGGTTGCTTCTCGTGGGTTTTCATAGCCCTGCTGCGCAAAAATGGGATATGCATTTGAAATAGATGTCCGAGTTATTACGTATATCATGATCGATACAGAAATCGATCGAATCATCTGTTCCTTTACCCAAGAAAAAGTATTTCTATTTTCCATGTCCAATCGCAGATCCCGGAATTTCTACAATAAATTAGATAGGTAGCTAAGCTAATCTAGTTCCCTATACACGAGTCTGTTGTCATTCTACTGCAACAGTTGTACTGGAATGATGAATATCTTGAGCAGGTAGAAATAGAAAGAATTTTGCTAAAAAGCAAAAGGGCTTTCTTTCTAAAAGAAGAAAGATGCTAATTTGATTAATATCAGGAGATCGAATGAGTTTATGCTTCACTAATTGAATGATAAATGACTACAAGCGAAGGAGATAGACGGTTTAAACAAAAAAAGACCCAAAATTTCAAACATGTATCTAGAATCACTGGAAAACTACAAACAAAAATAGTGAAAATTAGCTCGTTAGGAGCCCATCCAAGATCATTGTAGACCCAACGAATTAGTAGTTCCCAACCGCGGGTGGAGTGAAATCCAACAAAAAAATCAGTAACTAAAAGAATAATAAAAGCTTTTATTGAGTCATTTAAGTTATAGAAGAATTCCTGAACCCAAGAATTTAAAATGACAAGTTCCTCTTTACCCAGAAAAAAAGAACCACTTAGAATAGCCAAACAGATTATATTTGTCGAGAAATGCAAAATGATATGGAGATGATCCTCATTATCTATTTTGGCCAATTGTATTATTTCCTTGTGTATTCCTATAGGAGGTTTTTGTACATGTGTCTTCGGTTTCTCTTTTATCATTTCGTCCAAGAGAAAAAGTTCTTCTAATTCTATGAATCTTTCTAGAACCTTTTTCTCTTGAATATCAGTTAAGAGAGTTTCGGATTGCCTGGTATTCCACCAATTCTTAATCCAAAGTTCCAGACATTTGTTAAAAGAGAAAGAGACCCCCCAGGGCAAAAGTACGATAAATACAAGATATAGGAAAGAAGGCAACGCTTTCTTTTTTTTCATTTTTGATCTGTAAATTGAGTTGTTAATGAATCCGCTTCATTCGCTGACTCTATTTCATTCGCTGACTCTATATGATATTTCTTTTTTCTTTGAAGCAAAAATTCTATAACAATGTTTGAGACCTTGTATCTATTTCTCTTTTTTGTATACTAGTGGAATTTCATTGCATTGGGTTCTTTCTTAGATCTAGGTGGAGTGGAATAGAGAAATAGAATAAAAAAAAAAGCGCTTTCGGATGAAAATGGAAGAATATTATGCCATATATCTCACTTGGACAAAACAAATTAGAAGCAATTTTCTCTTATCCTCGTTTGTTCCTTCCTTTAGATAAATACTCGAAAATCCCCTTACAATAACAAATCCAATTTCGAGGGGACCCCCTCCCCGTGTTGAGAAAATCTTCTTCCAATTCGTCCTCATTCAATTCATTTCAAAAAAATGCAATCGGTACTCAAAATACTTCAATTGGTACACGCAAGAAATAGGCCAATTCGGCAGCTTTTTGTTCTATTTCTCGTGGAGTAAAAAACTTCTCATCAGTACGAGTCAAGGGAATGACCCCCTGGCCCCGGATTTCCATATAAAGGATACGACGAGGATAAAGACCCTCTTTAACCTGAATTCTAATTGATTGGATATCCCGCATAAGGAATCGAAGGAAGACGCGACGTTTTATTCCAGGAAATCCCCAACGAAAAATGCACACTATTCCCTCTTTTCTATCGAATCGGTCATAACCACTGCCTACATTCCACAAAATAGTGCACCACAAGTAGGAGCTAATGAATAGGCCCGCGATTCCGTAGAAAGACATCACGACCCCCTGTGGAAAAAAAAGAATTTGTTGAGATGGAAGTACAGATATCATATTCTTACCAAGATAACTGGAAGCCCCAACCGATAAGAATCCTAGTGAACCTAGAAAAAGAATACAGGCCCAGAAAAAATTACCTCTTTTTCGAGAACCTTTTAGAAGTTCTATCCATATGTGTTCTGATCGCCAATTCATATTAGATATACTAAATCCAGCAGCGGTCGATTGAAATTGAGAGAATAAGCTAAATGATTTTGACTTTACTTTTTTTGATTCTGAAATCGCCTTCAGCAACGAGTACTCCTGTGAAATAATTGGTTAGATACATTGACTTTCTATTCAAAAAATATTCGTTGATCCACTTAAAATAAAACTCGCTATACCCGGCTCCGCATATGCATGCATTTATGCTCGTAGCCTATATCCGCATCCATAGATAGCCGTTTTTCGTTTGTGTGTAGAAAGAGCCACATACCCTACCATATTATATTACTTACACTAAAAAATATCTGTATTATGATCCTGCGTGGAAATACATTGAGAAAATTCGCCCCCGTCGGTTCTAGACAATCTTATTTTTCTGCACATAAAGAAATAAAGAAGCCATTGCAATTGCTGGAAATACTAAGCCTACTAAAGGCACGAAAATAGAAGGTAAGTTAAAATCCGTCATAGAATAGGTGTCTCAATTCAAATTTACTATTTCTATCTATTCGAAAAATATCTTAAGATTCTTATAATATAATTAAGTATATCTATTATAAGGAATATTGACTATTGTATTTTTTAGTTTGCAAAATAAAGATTTTTTATAGAATAGTATAGAATAGTATAGAATAGTATTCTATAAAAAAAATGAATGGAATGGATAATAAGAAAATTGTAAAAAAAGAGAACTAATTAAAAAGATTTGATTTTTCTTTTCCCGTCCTCACGGCCTTTCTATCCTTCTAATCGAACTTGAAATTGGATTCAAAAGAAAGCGATTGTGAAAATGAAATACCTCTTTCAGAATACCCTTTTAAAAAGGTCTCAGTACGACTTTTAGTCGAATGCGCCCATTTCGAATCCTAAATAAGTTTCGTCTACCTACTTCCACATGCAATACTTCTTCAACCACTCTCGGACCCCTACAAACGCAAGATGCGCGTCAGGTTTTGAAATAAGGATATCCCCCAGCCCCAGTATACCGAAACTCGCTCTTATCCTATCCCACCGGTTGTAAGGATTCATACATAGGGCTTTTTAGTTGATTGATAGTGCCATAAAGTTGAAGCTTTTTTAGACTTTTTTTTTATTAAGCTCTAATTTCCTTCCTGCATACGCGGTCCTCTATCCTCTAGAAGCTCATACAATAATGCGCGGTAAAGGCGGAAAAATAGCATACTCAATCAAAATTAAAGGGCAAATTCTCTTACTTACTACAGATCTCATACTACCCCCTTAGACTTTTTAAGGCGATATACCACCCAAAGGGTATGAAAATGCCGGGTGGAGTTAGCTTTTCTTTCGATGAAGACCCGTCCCGTGCAGCGAAGTCCTATTAGTAAGACCCCGCGCAAGACGCAAGAATGGATTATAGAAGAATATTATTCCGAATACTCCTCCGGACACGTATAGTAGCATTGCGATTCCTAATCTTTTTTCATTGATTCTTTCCCAATAAATAAAGACCTTTTTCTGTAAATACTGCGTATTTGATTCCATTATCATATGATAATACTATATTTGTATTTATTTATTGTATTATACCTTTATATATTCTAAATATATAGAATAGAGGAATCTCGATTTGTCAAGTCTCATGATCGTATCAAGATCTATTTTTATTCGGCTCAATCTTTTTTTTTAAGATTGAGCCGAGTTTAATTGCAATCAATTAGAAGAATTACTGGATTTCGTAACTGATTTTTTCTCTTTCTATTTCGCTTCTTTTTTATTTAGACCTTCTTTATATCTAGTTTTATCTACTTATCTAGTTTATCTACCGGCTCGAACTCGAATTTGATCGCCTTCCATACTTCACAAGCTGCGGCTAGTTCAGGACTCCATTTGCAAGCTGCTCGGATAATTTCATTACCTTCACGAGCAAGATCGCGTCCTTCGTTACGAGCTTGTACACAAGCTTCTAAAGCCACTCGATTAGCTGCTGCACCAGGTGCATTTCCCCAAGGATGTCCTAAAGTTCCTCCACCAAATTGTAATACGGAATCATCTCCAAAGATTTCGGTCAGAGCTGGCATATGCCAAACATGAATACCCCCTGAAGCCACCGGTATAACACCTGGCATGGATACCCAGTCCTGAGTGAAAAAGATACCGCGAGCACGATCTTTTTCAATAAAATCATCGCGCAATAAATCAACAAAACCTAAAGTCATTTCGCGTTCCCCTTCTAACTTACCTACTACTGTACCGGCGTGGATATGATCTCCCCCAGACATACGCAATGCTTTAGCTAATACACGAAAATGCATACCATGATTTTTCTGTCTATCAATAACTGCATGCATTGCCCGGTGAATGTGAAGAAGTAGGCCATTGTCGCGGCAATAATGAGCCAAACTAGTATTTGCGGTAAATCCCCCAGTTAAGTAGTCATGCATTACAATAGGAGCCCCTAATTCTCTCGCAAATACAGCTCTCTTAATCATTTCTTCGCATGTACCTGCAGTCGCATTCAAGTAATGCCCCTTGATTTCACCGGTTTCGGCCTGTGCTTTATAAATTGCTTCGGCACAAAAGACAAAACGGTCCCTCCAGCGCATAAATGGTTGTGAGTTTACGTTTTCATCATCTTTGGTAAAATCAAGTCCACCGCGTAGACACTCATAACACGCTCTACCATAATTTTTTGCGGATAATCCCAATTTTGGTTTAATAGTACATCCCAAAAAAGGACGGCCGTACTTGTTCAACTTATCCCTTTCAACTTGGATACCATGAGGCGGACCTTGGAAAGTTTTTGAATAAGTAGGGGGAATTCGCAGATCCTCCAGACGTAGAGCGCGTAGGGCTTTGAAACCAAATACGTTACCCACAATGGAAGTAAACATGTTAGTAACAGAACCCTCTTCAAATAGGTCTAATGGATAAGCTACATAAGCGATATATTGATTTTCCTCCCCAACAACGGGCTCGATGTGATAGCATCGTCCTTTGTAACGATCAAGACTGGTAAGTCCATCAGTCCAAACAGTTGTCCATGTACCAGTAGAAGATTCGGCAGCTACTGCAGCCCCGGCTTCTTCGGGCGGAACCCCCGGCTGAGGAGTTACTCGGAATGCTGCCAAGATATCAGTATCCTTGGTTTCATACTCCGGGGTGTAGTAAGTCAATTTATAATCCTTAACACCAGCTTTAAATCCAACACTTGCTTTAGTTTCTGTTTGTGGTGACATAAGTCCCTCCCTACAACTCATGAATTAAGAATTCTCACAACGACAGGGTCTACTCGATATGGATTAGGCGTAAACGAAACCTTTGCAAAAATCTTTTAAAACAAAAAGGATATTCAATTAATATCAACTCATTAAAGAAAATGGAGGGCATGCTTAAGTTAATGAATATGTTTCATTCATATATAATGCGTACACCCTGTGTATGTTCTATCCTATAGGAATTCTACTATAGGAATTCGATAGGAATTGAGTTGTTGTTATGGTAAGTTAACATGGTTCGTTATTAAACCATGGATTTGATTCACCAAATCCATCATTATTGTATACTCTTTGATAGATATAGCGCAACCCAAATCAATCCCTAATCCTTATTTTACAAGTTCTTAATAGGCCCCTTTCTTATTTTGAATGTAAATACCTAAATACTAAGAAAATTCTCTGTTGACAGCAATCTATGCTTCACAGTAGTATATATTTTGTATATCGAAGTCCTAGATAGGAAAGTAGAGTAGGGACAAATCCTCTACAAAAGGCGAAATGTATATGAAAAAAAGATTGATTGAACTTTCCAACGGACTCATTCCATGAGTAAACGATTGAATGGGATTCGCTTGGGCAACGAAATCAAGTCCTGGTCCCCTTTTCTCTCTTATTGAATTAACTAATTCATTTCCTTTTGACTTTTGGATTTTTGTCTCTTTTTTTGGATTTGATTTGGCATTATTCAACAAGAAAAAAAGATAAATTTCGACAAATTCTTTTTTTTTTGAAAATTATGTGATAATTATGAGAACCAATCCTACTACTTCTCGTCCCGGGGTTTCCACAATTGAAGAAAAAAGCACAGGGCGTATCGATCAAATTATTGGACCCGTGCTGGATATCACTTTTCCCCCAGGCAAGTTACCTTATATTTATAACGCTTTGGTAGTCAAGAGTAGAGACACTGCCGGTAAGCAAATTAATGTGACTTGTGAGGTACAACAATTATTAGGAAATAATAGAGTTAGAGCTGTAGCTATGAGTGCTACAGACGGGTTGATGAGAGGAATGGAAGTGATTGACACGGGAGCTCCTCTCAGTGTTCCAGTCGGTGGAGCTACTCTCGGACGAATTTTCAACGTTCTTGGGGAACCTATTGACAATTTGGGTCCTGTAGATACTAGTGCAACATTCCCTATTCATAGATCTGCGCCTGCCTTTATCGAGTTAGATACAAAATTATCCATCTTTGAAACAGGTATTAAGGTGGTCGATCTTTTAGCTCCTTATCGACGTGGAGGAAAAATCGGACTATTTGGGGGGGCTGGAGTAGGTAAAACAGTACTCATCATGGAATTAATCAACAACATTGCTAAAGCTCATGGAGGCGTATCCGTATTTGGCGGAGTAGGGGAACGGACTCGTGAAGGAAATGATCTTTATATGGAAATGAAAGAATCCGGAGTAATTAATGAAAAAAATATTGAGGAATCAAAGGTAGCTCTAGTCTATGGCCAAATGAATGAACCGCCGGGAGCTCGTATGAGAGTTGGTTTAACTGCCCTAACTATGGCAGAATATTTCCGAGATGTTAATAAGCAAGACGTGCTTCTATTCATCGATAATATCTTTCGTTTTGTTCAAGCAGGATCGGAGGTATCCGCTTTATTAGGGAGAATGCCCTCCGCAGTGGGTTATCAACCTACTCTTAGTACAGAAATGGGTTCTTTCCAAGAAAGAATTACTTCTACCAAAAAGGGATCTATAACTTCGATCCAAGCGGTTTATGTACCTGCGGACGATTTGACCGACCCTGCTCCTGCCACAACATTTGCACATTTGGATGCTACTACCGTACTTTCCAGAGGATTAGCTTCCAAGGGTATTTATCCAGCAGTAGATCCTTTAGATTCAACCTCAACTATGTTACAGCCTCGGATCGTTGGCAACGAACATTATGAAACTGCGCAAAGAGTTAAGCAAACTTTACAACGTTACAAAGAACTTCAGGACATTATCGCAATTCTTGGGTTGGATGAATTATCGGAGGAGGATCGTTTAACTGTAGCAAGAGCACGAAAAATTGAACGTTTCTTATCACAACCGTTCTTTGTGGCAGAAGTTTTTACCGGTTCTGCAGGAAAGTATGTTGGTCTTGCAGAAACAATTAGGGGATTTCAACTAATCCTTTCCGGAGAATTAGACGGCCTACCTGAACAGGCTTTTTATTTGGTGGGTAACATCGATGAAGCTAGCACGAAAGCTATAAACTTAGAAGAGGAGAACAAATTGAAGAAATGAAATTAAATCTTTATGTACTAACTCCTAAGCGAATTATTTGGGATTGTGAAGTGAAAGAAATCATTTTATCTACTAATAGTGGCCAAATTGGCGTATTACCAAACCACGCCCCCATTAACACAGCTGTAGATATGGGTCCTTTGAGAATACGCCTCCTCAACGACCAATGGTTAACGGCAGTTCTGTGGAGCGGTTTTGCGAGAATAGTTAATAATGAGATCATCATTTTAGGAAATGATGCGGAATTGGGTAGTGACATTGATCCGGAAGAAGCTCAACAGGCACTTGAAATAGCCGAAGCTAACTTGAGTAGAGCTGAGGGTACGAAAGAATTGGTTGAAGCGAAGCTAGCTCTCAGACGAGCTAGGATACGGGTCGAGGCTATCAATTGGATTCCCCCATCCAATTGAAGACAATCCAAAGGTTTAGTTGATACAAAGAAAAAGGGAAGAGGGGTAGAAAAAGTTATTAGATAGCGAAGCGAAGTAAGTCCAATGCTATCTAGTAATTTTTCTACCTACCTACCTACTATTGGATTTGAACCAATGACTCCCGCCGTATGAAAGCAATACTCTAACCACTGAGTTAAGTAGGCAATTTATTACCACAAGGGAAAACCCATTACTTCGATCGATTATAGATCGAATCCTTTTTATAAGCAATACTGCTCCGTTATTGGTATGTTATATAGTAAACAGATCAAAGGGATATCCTCTGGCATTAGAGAATATTCATCTTGACAAAAAATTATCTATATGTTAAGATATCTCTGACAAGGGCTATAGCTCAGTTCGGTAGAGCAACTCGCTTACACGTGCGCCAATGCTTTTCAAGGGAGCTTATTATGCAATGAACATAATTGATCTTATTGCAAAATCAATGTCTTACTTCATGGATTCGAGAGAATAGGAGAACAGTAGCCTGACAAACAGTCGGTTCAGTCCGATTCAGGTGCCAATTCAGGTGCCTAATCAAATAGAACCCTTATTGATTTGCTAGTTGATAAGGTAAATATCCAGCCCACTAAATGCTAGGCGTAATGAGGATAAGGGCCTCCGAAAAACTTCTTTTCGTTCTATGAACTTTAAGGTGTATGAAGTCTCATAGTCAACTCTTGCAGCGGAACGATAGAGACTCCATTTCACTTAGGTTGATTTAATTTAGGCCGGAGGCAGACCTAAGTCAAGGTAATCCTCCTTTGAAACACTTTGGTATTGCTCCTAGATAGATCATAATACAAATAATCAATCAGAGCATAGGGAGCCATCTCATTATCTTTCCGTAAAGAAAAACTATGGTGGACTAACTGATCTTTACATCAGTTGATGAAAGAGCCCAATGCAAAAAAATGCATGTTGGGTCTTTGAAACAGTTCGAATCATTTCGATAATAATCCGTTTGATCTGTTTTACCGAGAAGGTCTACGGTTCGAATCCGTATAGCCCTAATATGTACTATTTTTAGATTTTAGGATAGAGATCCTATGTTTCCTTTAGTATAGTTTTCATTTTCTCATTAGTACTTGTTTATAGACTGGACGGCCGCTTGCGCCGTAGAATAGAGATAAAAGCATTACCACAGACTCATTCATCGAAAATCATAGAGACAGGAAAAGAAAAACAAATTTCTATCAAATCAATAGAAGGAAGGATCCCTTACCCGATTTGAATTCC